GAGAGGAAGATGCATCTTGGGTTGACGTATAGTGCGACTTGTCAGAAATATTGGGTCATATGGGATTTCCCCGTTCTCTTCCCCGATCGAGATATCCTCTGTTTCGCCCAAGAAATAAAAATGGAATCATCAAAAAATTGGAGCGTGAAGTGCATGCAATTAGATCCATTGTTTGTGGGGATTCATAGTACTATTATCAATTAGAATAATTTATGGTTGGCTTTGGTTGGACTAAAAAAATGAAATATCCAGGCTCTGTTTATAAAAAACCCAATTGGTAATATATCTACGATTACTGCGCGTATGAAAAAGGATTCCTCTTTGTTATTTGTAAAGATATCATATTTGTGAAGCGAGGGAATCTCAAACTAAATACTTGGTGAAAGATTTGAAATTAATTGAAAAAAGTCATAAAAAAGAAATGGTGATCAGAAGATTTGTCCTATATGTGCAAATCAATATCGGGCAGATCTTTACCCGGAGTAGAGCAGAAACCTAAAAAGATGAAAGAGACCCATTCATGAACAAGAAAATACCATCGTGGTTTGGATTGAATCTTGATGAAATAATACATCAATGAGAAGTTAATTCGATTAATTTAGTGACTTTTTTCTATTCTAAGTAAGAAAAAAAAAGTCCAAAATGCGTCTTTATTGAAAAATCGAAGAAAAAGTCCTTTCGTTAGAAGTTAGAAAAAACCTGCTATCAAAAAAAAAGAATAGGCAAAAATAAACAGGACTGGAATCTAGACATTGATTCTTTTTTTTTTCGCAATCTTCTTTGAACCGTATGCATCAAAAGGTGCACGTACGGTTCTTAAGGGATACAATTTTACCCTAATCAACCGACTTTATCGAGAAAGATTACTCTTTTTAGGCCAAGACGTTAATAGCGAGATCTCGAATCAACTTATTGGTCTTATGGTATATCTCAGTATCGAAGATGATACTAAGGATCTGTATTTGTTTATAAACTCTCCTGGCGGATGGGTAATAGCCGGATTAGCGATTTATGATACTATGCAATTTGTGCGACCAGAAGTCCATACAGTATGCATGGGCTTAGCCGCGTCAATGGGATCCTTTCTCCTAGCTGCAGGAGAACTTACCAAACGTCTAGCATTCCCTCACGCTTGGCGCCAATGAGGTTTTTTTATTTGAGAGAAAAAAGAGAACTATGCCTTCGCCATATGAATATTAAGTAATAATAAAGTAATAATAGCATGGCACTTCGAATTCGATATGAAAAATTTTTGTATTGTCTTTTTTCCAAAAGATTCGATTATGTATCGAGAGAGTAGTATGAGATAACAGGGATTTCCGATTTTCAATTATCTATCGGAAGTCGAATCCAGCGTCACAAACTTTTTTGTTTTCACACCGAAGGGCTCTTAAACAATATTTTTGTTATAAAAAAGAGCGCGAAAAAATATTTTTTGGATAAAAAAAAAGAAACTTTGGGATTGCTCAATCAAAGATATAAAAAATAATCCATTTTAAAATGGAAAGCAACGGAGCCATCATAGTATTTTTTATAGCATTTTTGAACTCCTACGAAAGGAAGGGTGGCAATTTGATCATTTACCCATCCGGGGCTGATAAATTCTATTTTTATCTTTCTTCAATCTTCAATGGAGGGTAAAAGGGTCAATTTTATTCTAGAGCCGTATGCAATGCACAAAAGATGATGCCCGTACGGTTATATAATTCTATCTTTTTTCCTATTATTCTTTATCTTTCTTTTCTGTTCGTTTCATCACACCAGATAGAAAACCCTTGTATCATCAGGGTAATGATCCATCAACCTGCTGCTTCTTTTTATGAGGCGCAAACGGGAGAATTTATCCTAGAAGCGGAAGAGCTGCTGAAAATACGCGAAACCATCACAAGGGTTTATGCACAAAGGACGGGCAAACCATTATGGGTTGTATCTGAAGACTTGGAAAGAGACGTTTTTATGTCAGCAACAGAAGCCCAAGCTTATGGAATTATTGATCTTGTAGCAGTTGAATGAAAAAAAGATAGATTTTGTTCAAATCCGTGATTTTAGATTTTATCTCCGAGTTTACTATTCTATTAAATAGAAAAAATTCATAATCATCCGGTTAGGATCAATCTAAACCAGCCCATTATGTATATGATTCAACATGCCAACTATTAAACAACTTATTAGAAATACAAGACAGCCAATTCGAAATGTCACGAAATCCCCCGCTCTTGGGGGATGTCCTCAGCGTCGAGGAACATGTACTAGGGTGTATGTGCGACTCGTTTAGATCATAAACTGGCACAAAAAAAGAAAGAAAAACGCTTTCCAGTATGAATAATCAGTACCTATGAATAGGATAGAATAGAAGAAGGAACGCCCTTCACTATCTAAAAATAAGCAAATTGATCGCTTATATTGTGTATTAAAGTTTATGGTTTCCGTTGGTGCAAATCTAATCACCTGAATTTAAGATGATAAGCAATTCTCCATTGGTAGCAAATGGTTATCCATTAAGCGGAAGAAATCTTATTTAATTTAAATGAAAAAAAACATAAAAATGAAGTTCCCACTCGGTCAAGAACGGACTACAAGGGTCAGCTACCCAGCTAACTTTCATAATTAAATACCGTTACTGTATAGGCGGGTCTGATTGTGAAAGACCTATTACTGGATAATTCAGGGGTAGAGCCAAAGAGTGTGGTGTGAACCATACAAGTTCTCAATAACATTGATTAAATGAAGTTAAAGGCTCCGGTGTATAGAGAAGACCTCACCGTTTAAGAAGTAACCATAGAAACGAAGGAACCCACTATTTCTTTAATCCATTTAATTTATATTTATTTTTTTATTGACTCTATTTTTTTTGACACCTAGCAAAAGAAAATTTCTTATTTCTTTCGTATTTCGCAGTAAAATACCTACAAAAAAAGAAAAAAATCGTGGTTGGGAAGGTTATAGTAGCCAAAGCCATTGGAATCTTTTTTTTATACATTGGAAAAATTCGTTTGATTATTAATAGACCAGGAAAGGGGAAAAGAATAACTGAAAGAAAGGAAATCAATTAGTTATTTATCAAAGTCTTATTTATTAAATGACCAGAATTAAACGCGGATATATAGCTCGTAGACGTAGAACAAAAATTCGTTTATTTGCATCAAGCTTTCGAGGGGCTCATTCAAGACTTACTCGAACTATTACTCAACAGAAAATAAGAGCTTTAGTTTCGTCTCATCGAGATAGGGATAAGCAAAAGATAAATTTTCGTCGTTTGTGGATCACTCGGATAAACGCAGTAATTCGAGAAACGCGAGTATCCTATAGTTATAGTAAATTAATACATGATCTATACAAGAGACAGTTGCTTCTTAATCGTAAAATACTAGCACAAATAGCTATATCAAATAGGAATTGTCTTTATCTGATTTCCAACGAAATAAGAAGAAAAGAAGTAGATTGGAAAGAATACACCGGAAAAATTTAAACGAGGTTCCCGGGAGAATGAACTCCGGGAAGGAATGAAGTCGAAATTACTATGAGAAAATATGTTTGTTAAAGTAGTCAAAACGAATGAACACGTTCAACAAAAAAAAGATTTTTTTTCCGATTCGGCTTTTTTTTCTTACAACACGCGATAATAAAATATGGATTCTCATATTTGTCGAACAAAATACCAATCCGGGTTTGAGTTCGGATTGGAATTCTGATTCAAGTGAACAAAGAAAAAGCCTATTTATTTCTGATTCTAAGACTAGTAGTTCTAGCGGTCGACTCGGTTCTTTCAAATTGTTTCTCATTATTGAGAAAGGGTAACAAAGATAAAATACGAGCTTGTTTTATAGCAATAGTAATTAATCGTTGCTGTTTCAAGGTCAATCTATTCACTCGCCTAGAAAATATTTTTCCTTGTTCACTAATAAATCGACTAATTAAACTCATGTTTCTATAATCAATTCGATCCCCCGATTGAATCGGGGGCAAACGCCTACGAAAAGATCGCTTGGACTTAAGAAAGGGTCGCTTGGATTTATCCATGGTTTGTTTGTTTAGTTTATTTATTATTTTCTTATTCCAAAAATCCTATTTATGAATTGTCATTTTAACCCAAAATGGGATGATTCAAATATGAATATGTTCTATATAACGTGATTTTACCCCTGTCCTTGAAAGGCTTGGTTCGATCTATTTCTTTATTTCCCCATGAATCATATGTTTGTAACAATAGGGGCAGAATTTTATCAATTCTAATCGATTAGGGGTATTGTGCCGGTTCTTTTGAGTAATATATCTGGAAATGCCCGTTGATGCCTTCTTAACACCATTTCGAATACAACCGGTACATTCCAAAATCACTGTTCCTCGTGCATCTTTCCTCTTGGCCATGAACCTCCTTTTTATTTTTGATTTATTTAACTCTTCCATTTTTTTTGATTCGAAATGAAGAAAAAGGAAAGAAGGAAAAAAGAGAAGTTACTAACTTGAAATCCAATACTAAAAGATAAAAATAAATTCAATTTAAGTAATAATAAATCAAAGTAAAGCTGTAGTAAAAAAGAAGTAAGACTATGATTTTGAAACTATATTTCAATCCCAAGCACGGTATTGCAGTTAAAGATCGTGTATTCTTATCCTAGACCCGCATTTTCTACTCTACCCCACCCCCGTTCCTCTATTAATTTAGTTAATTCGAACCTAAACCCGAGTCTCGCAGACGTTGAATACACATTTATTCTTTCTCTTTCGTCCCTTATTCTAAAAATAAGAAATAAAGGGAAAAAAGAGAAAAAGGGGAGGGGGAAGGATTAGTCACAGATATTTGATTGTATCTCTAATCTTCTTCACTCCTTCCGATGTCAATAACTAGAATGAAAAAAAGGGGAATGTCAACGCATCCGGGAAAAAACGATTAATCTCTATCAATAGACCTGCTAAAGCCCCGAACCATAGCGTACTTAGTACTGGGGCCACGGAGAGATATGTTTTTAGATCTCGCATTGAAAAACCTCCTTTTTTAT